AGGATGCTATGAGAACTGATACAGAGCAAGAGAAGCAAAATGTTGTAGTAAATAAACCTTCACAAAAAAATGGTCCTTGGATGATAGGTCAGAAAAGGGGACGACGCGGAGTGATAAATTGAAATCAGAGAAGGGGAATTCACGGAGGTGAACGAGAACATGATGGCAATAAGCAATAATAAGGGCTCTCGGTTTGCAGTGTTAGAAACTGAAGAACCCGAAGGGATGGCCGATGAGCACAGGCTCGCCGGAGTGATCAGGAGGAAGAATGATATAGAGCAACGGGAAGAAGGTCGTCGTCTCTTTGGGAAGAGTCCAGCTCCAAGTACGCGGTTCAAGCACAGCTAAATGCACAGAGACAACAGAGCACCCGGAATCAGCAAGCCATCCAGGGGGCCGGGGCCGTCCCCCACTTAACAACCTCAAAACCCTCCTACCCAATCGCAACCGAAAAACCCAGCGCAAGCTCCGCCCAGACCCGCTTATAACAACGCTGCGCCTCCGGCCAATTATGATCCTCAGCAGCAACAAGGTGCTCCCAAGCGACCCTGGGGACCCAATAGAGCTCACTACCCGCCATTAGCCCTACCCATTCCTACCCTATTCTCCATCCTTCTGACCTGTAAAACCCTTTCTCTGCCCAGAGATAAACCACTCCCCTGGCCTCCTGGTCTCGACTATTCAAAGTTCTGTCCATTTCACCGATACGCAGGCCGTACCATCGAAGAGTGTCATACTTTGCGTGATGTCATCTAGATGAAAATCTTATCAATTGGAACGAAGTTAAGGCATACCTTAAGCCAATGTCACTGAAGCTACTGGGGATCTATACTAATCCAATGCCACAACATCAAGGGGGACAAGTCACCACTCAGGGACCTACACCGGTACAAACTAATCCAGGACTTTCTGCCAGCGCTAACACCATCCGAGCTTGCACTGCCGCTCGAAGAGAGATGCCTGTGAGACCCTCTCAAGTTCTTTAATTCGAAGGAGGTTCTGAGAATTCAAAAGTCCGAAGTCACTTTCTTTGTCCCTAGGAATCTAAGTTCCAAAAGCAGACGAAATCACTATGGAACCGGACCTCCTCGCTGCCGCTTAATTCATTACCAGGAAGAGGCAAATTCGCTTTTTTAGTAAGCCCTATTAGCTAGTAAGGGTGGGTTGAAAAGGTAAAGAATCATCCGAACGAATGCATGGGCAGGTGAAATGAGCCCTTTTTTTTGAATCCCCTCGTCACCTACTAGTGAGCCGGAAAGCTTAGGGACGCCTCTCGTTCCTCTTCCCCCATTTGACAACCTTATCTCGTTCGGATGATTCTCTGAAACCCCCTTAACTAAGAGATAGAAAGGCGAAGGGAAGTTCGGAAAAGCCTAGCAGACGGGACTATCAACCGCTTTCTATTAAGACCTCGGCACCATCCTTACCCCCCTACGAAAGATTTAGCCCTATTTATAAGAGGAAAGCTCCCAGGTTCCACATCTTAAAGAAGTGCATGACCAGATTGGAAGCACGGAGGTTCATTCGCAATGGGACAACTCACCCAGCCATGATGCATGACAGAAGAGATCGAGCACAAAATGGAGTTTCCCTCTTGGGTGAGGCTCACGTCCGGAAAGAATCTTTTTCAAGACTTTATCTCCTATGTTGACCTTTCTCTATATTACCTTATTTTGGAATTCACTTGAAAGCCCCTTTTCTGGTAGACCTGGGCATGTTCCATGGCGCGAAGTCTCTTCTCATCTAAGAGCTCTCATTTTGGGGATATATAAAAAATATGCTCTCTATCATCCACATCCAAATCTTTTTCAAGCTGGGCCCTGATGTTTCAGGGAATGGCGGAATCCGTCTCTAGCAAGTACGCAACTGGCCTTAAATTGTATCGAGCTACAGGCCCTTCTCATAAGATGTTGTAAGCTACGGGCCTTATTCGACGAAGCTTAAAGCAGACATCAAGAGCTAAGAAGGGGGCCAACAAGCCCCTTTGAAGCTAATGCCTTAGAAGCTACAGGACATAGAAGCAGGCCAACAAGTGGATCTTTTCCAGTCTAGAGACTGGCGGATTACCTTCGAAACAAAGGATTGAAAAATTCCTTCTGCTTTGGACAAGATAAGTGGGCAGATGAGTTGAATAATACAGGGACTGATAAGCTAAGCGAGGTTCCCCTTTGAGATCTCCCAACCTAAAGGCTTTATTCAGAGGTGGGTCTTTCAACCGCCTACTCTTTCGATGAAGTGTGCACTACAAGAGAATAGGTACTAAAGATAGTAAATGGGGGGATTTCGCCGATATTGAGTCGACTATAAACTATTCATCTTGCTTGGAACCGTCGTTGTGTATGGGAAAGAGGGCTTCTACCTATGCTTGGTTGGGAAAAGGGTGAATGGTCCCAAAAGGGACGGGAAAAAGCCACTAGAAAGAACGGGGGGTCATCCACCAAGTATCAAAGGCGCTGGGTAGTCCACTTTATCCGTGACTCTGAGTACAAGATTTCCGGGATCAAGAAACTAGCAAACAAATATGCTCGGCTGGACTCTTTTCTCGTATGCCCGGAAAATTGAATTTCGGTACAACTCCGCTTGCTGCAAAGCCTTTATTTCTCGTCCAAACACTCCAGATCTGCACTTCCCTTTACTCCATAGGGCCGAAGCCTTATTAAGTTAAGAATTAAGAAGGGCTTTTTTTTATAGAGAGAGAGTCAGGGGCGATCTATATTGCTTACCACAGCTCTATTCCCGACTTGAAATCCATAACGGACTTTAAGAGAGGATGAACATTCCCGTTCTATAGGTAGCACTGCCCCTATTAGAGAAGGGTGAGGGCCCACTTCCGTACTTCTGATCTGCTAGCACTGTGAATTACCTTAGACCTACGCAGCAGGAACGAGATGGAGCACCTACTCTACTGGTCGTCTGCTCTCTCGAGGTCGTCCTTATCTAGGTACAAAAAGGACATTACGGGATATCTCCAAAATTCGATGTACTTCGTGCAGGACACATCTCATGTTTGCCGAATCTAAAAACCATCGCCTTTGCATCCAAACACTTCACGGCGGCTATGATCAGATCCCAGTGTTGGTTCACTTTTGACTTTATCCTCCACCAAATCTTCTGATCTCCTGTTCTCAATGATGTTAAGCAGCTCCTGATCGCAGCAATCATGCCTTCGAAGGTACGTTTTTTTCATTCGGGGTCTTACCTTGGGGATAGACGATGGACCCGCCATTCGACATGATGCAGCATTTTGAAAGAAAATTCCATCAAATCAAAGGAGTTGACATTTCTGACATCTCTTGACACCCTTACTTTTAATAGGGGGCCTTGCCTCATGATTTTCTTGGCAAGCATTTGGCTGTTGACGTGTCCTCCGCACCCACTTGAATGAGCTTGTTCAACAATGTGTGCTCCTTATTTCGGAAGGGCGAGTGACCTTTTGTAAAGGACATCTCCCAAGATCACAAATCGTCGGGAAAGTTCCCTCCGGGCTCTCCTCTGACCACGAGTGGCGTACTCCGGTATGAACCCGTCTTGAGGTAATTGTAGAAAGAAGAATACCATGGTTCCCATCGTCCTCGTAATCTTCCTCGTCTTGACTGGTGATAGTTCATCATGTTCCAACTCCCGATAGTCTTCATCCAAGAAGATAAATGAGTCCCGTTCGGCGGAAGGGCTCTCTGTGGCTCGGATGTCGATGACAAGCGACTCTGTGCTTCGGTGTACTAGCATGTGTACTAGAGCGGCTGAGTATGAATTCCATAAGGGCTGGCGAGTCAGCCAAGCGATTTTATATTCTCGGAACATGGGTGAAGGTGATCTCCCTAAAGCGCTTGATCAGGTCAATGGCAAGTTCTTGGTACGATATGAGTTGGGTCTCTTTGGTCTTCCATTCTCCTATACCTCTCTCTATAAAAAAAGCCTTTCCCCTTTTCATAATACCCACGGTAAGCATCCTGCTCTCGATCCAGAGCTACTGCTTCAACAATCAACTGAGCTTAGGAAGTCAGGTTAAGACGTCGACTTATAATTGGTCTTGCCCGAGGAGATGAAAAAGAATTAGGGCTTGCTTTCTCAATTCACATCTATGAGCGATGATTCCTCTATCTCTTGCTCGCTTCGATCGGACTCTGGCAGCTTAGGGAAGAATGATGGCTCGCTAACAAGGCCCTAAATGACCGCTCAGAAGGCCTACCTCTTTTTTCCCCAATCTCTCACTCGCTCGTCCCTCTCTCATGAAAGATTGTCTCTCCTCTCCCGGCGGCTTTTAGTCATGTCTATAGCCAGTTGCTAAGACGATTCCCACTCAAGCATTCTCATTCAACGGTCTATCAATGCTGCCTTATTTAGTTCAAAATTCCTTTCTTTCTACTAGTTCTTACATAAGCAATTTGCAGGAAGTAAACGAAGTCTTTCCTTCCGAAATCCACTCCTGAAGTCACGTCTTTCAGTACTGGGACTGAAGTCAAGTACTTTCGAGTTGCTCTTTGCCCAAAGCCCTCTTTCCGACTTAGAAAGACCAATTAACAATAGCTTTAGCATCTCTTGAGTTGGAAAGGTCTTTATAGAGCTAAGGGGAAGGTTTGGAACCCTAGTAGCAGAATGGAATCAGCGGGCTGACTTCCATGCTAACACGAGGAGTTTAACTCAGAATTACCTCGTAATATAGTTTTTAATTGTTTTTGCTTTGCTATAAACTTTTTAAAAAGTCTTCAAATAGCCATTGCATAGTTTACGAATTATGCTTAGTAGGGACCTAAACACAGGAATGGTTCAGAGTCAGACCACGCCTTATGACGAAAGGGGGAGAAAGGACTGTCGATCTGTGATCAAAGAAAACTATACCTGAAGAATGGGATACAGATTGACCGGCACAAAAGCCATCTCTATCAATCTACGCTCATTGAGGAGACGGCGACATAGAGAACTTTGTCACCCCCTTGTCACTTAAAAGTAAAGAAGAGATACAAACTTTTGAATATCAATTTGGTGGGATCGAGGATGGAATCGAATAGCGAATGCACTTGACCGACCCGCCATCTCTTTCCTTCAATAATGCCTTCGCTTCACTTCAAGACGCTATTTGCCAATAAGAAAAAAAACTACCTTTTTGAATGGAAGAAGCCGAAGGGGTGAACGAGCGCTGCGGTAACGAGCTTTCCTTCTGCCGGCCTTTATAGGAGTAGGGGAGCGTGGTGAGATAGATAGACGTCCAATCCTGCAGCAGCTAGTTGCTCGGCCTTAGTCTTGGGCTGATCTCACACTTCAATCAAGCCCTTCGTACTTCGATCCAATCAATCGATCGATCAAGAGGCGAATCTCTTTTGTTTGGGCCGGTAGCTAAAAGAAAGTCCTCGCTTTCTCTTGAACAAGGGAAGGGCAGCATAGCATTAGCTTCAATTAAACAAGCTCAACCTTGATAAAGGTGGTAGGCCGAAGAACCGTTGAACGCTTCAACTTGGCCACTGAAGAAGGCGAAGGCTGGGCGAGAGACTAGGCCAACTTACTGCTTACTGCTATGCCATGGTTGAAGCTTTAGGCTCCATAGACGGAACTATGTATTAGGTATTAGGGGGGGGAGGACACCACTCAGCACCCCACGGAGCGGTGGGGCTCAATGCCTAAAAAAAAAAATAGAAAAAAAAAGGGGAAAGATGACTCTATGGCTGAGGGGAGGAGAGAAAGAACGCATGCATGGATATTATGTCGGAGGTTCGAGAATCTATGAAAGGACATCTAAAGCTAAGGTTACGAAGTAAAGGAAGTCCGAGAGAAGTGGTGATCTCATCTTGCTTGCTGGGAGAGAGGAAGCTTCCGGACCACCTTTTCCAGCCAGATAGCGAGCGATCACTCAGCAATGAACACTAACTGAAAGCGGCCGGGAATGAGTACCTATCCCTTACGGGAATCGAACCCGTGTCTTCGACATGAAAAGACGATGTCCTAACCACTGGACGAAAGGGACCAAAAAGCCATTCTTCATATACCGTGGGCTCCGAGAATAGAAGTGGTTCGTTTTCTTTCTATACGAAATTAAAGATTTCGTTTGTGTTCATGTTGGCGATTTCAGATGTCAATTCGGCGGTTCGTCCCCCCTTCCTACGGGTTCCCCCACCCCCCTGAATAAGTAAGGCCCCGCTCTTTCTAATAAAAAAAAAGAGGGGCGAAGCGCCCGTTTGAAGTGGCGAAGGCCTATGCTACAGTAAGAAAAAAAGTAGGTTTCGGTTACGAAGTCACTTAGTCGAACTATAAAGAAAGGGAGGCTAAGGTTACGAAGTAAGGTCAACTGGTTAAGGAAAGCTCAGGTTATGAAAAAGTTTAGCCGTTAATTAATTAAGTAGTAGTGAGACGTCGGTACGGAGTTGCGTCAGCTGTGGATATAGACTAGGCTAAGGGGCGGACTGAATCTCTTCTATTCTCTTCACTTACACCTTACACTTCTGCTGAGTCTAACGAGGCTCAGGTGCGGAGCCTTCCACTGTCACTGTGGACCGAGACTACGCAAAGGTAGAACATCATAGAAACTTCGCTGACTTTCTCATAAACCTTGATTTCGCTACGCTCAATAAGAAGCCGGAATAGCTGAAATTGGTTCGTGTTCCGTTTCCAAAGTCAGTCGTCTTTACCCAAGTGTGAACTTCAGACGACTCTCAAGCGGTTCCATTCCTTCTTACTGTACTTCTGGGTCAACCCAACCCGAATGGGAAGAAGGGGGTCAGCCAAACAGCGGTCCACTTTGTACGTTTGCTGAGCAGACCAATCAGGCATTTTTTTTTAGAAAAAGGAAGGGAACTTATCACCGAAGGAGGCAGTAGGAATGAAGGAGGCGGGAAGCTACCGCTTCTAGAATGGTTGCTTATCCTTCACTTTTTTTAGAGCGTATCGCTATTAAAAAAAAAAAAGGTTTATCGGAAAAATGGTTACGGTTGCGGAAACCAGAGAAAGTCGGGAACCATCGGTTACCTTTTGAATCAAAGTAGCGACGAGCCTAGTATTACGACTACAGGGGGAGAAGCAAAGCTTCGTAGACAGCTTCGCTTCCTCGTCGCTTCTTTCTAGCGACCAGCTTCTCAAGTGGGTGGCTTGGTAAGCAAGCTACCTTCAGCATCGGTAAAATCCCTATCAATAATAGGCCGGAATGGTGGGGAAGGAAGCCCTCCCTACTTCAATGGAAAGGGGGGAAGAGCCCTTTCACAGCCGCTCCTCTACAACTACCTTTCGCCCAACATGATCACGAACGAAGACAGAGAATTGCGTAGATAGGAGGACGAAACGAACCAACCCACTTGTCCTGATCGGAACGATTGAAGAAAGAAAGAGAAGGGTGTCCCCTTTCGCCCAGGGGACATCGTCGGAGAACAATGTCGGGGACAGGGTGAGAACCTTCCGTTGCTTACACCCTTTAAGTGTTGGTTCTTCCGGGGATAGATCTGGTTTCAAGATCTATGAACAAGAGAGATCCCTAAATCTCCATTTGAAAAAAGAGAGGAATAGATAAGGCGAAGCCAGCTGAAGGAAGGGCGCTAACGAGCAAGAAAACGGATGCGCTAACGCGCAACGGCTTTCCTTTCTCTGATAGAGGCTCGCTTCTTCAATTCAAGTTCAGCTTGCTGCTTTTCATTTTGATAGGAGTAGGTGCTTGCTGCTCGCTCGCTGTCTACTAAATGAGCCTTTACTGCCCGCCCGGCCCCTCTCTTTAATCTTAAGTAAAGTGAAGTCAAATCAATGAAGTGAACAGCCCAACCTCTTTGTTTGAAGCTTTGTTTCACCTAATTCGGAAAGAGAACAATAGACTTGCAACTATAGTATAGGAAAAAGCTTCTCTTTGATAGCGGTCATAGGGGAGTTCAGAAAGGATCTGATCGTAGATAGAGACTGGCGGGGGTAGGGGCGGATGTAGCCAAGTGGATCAAGGCAGTGGATTGTGAATCCACCACGCGCGGGTTCAATCCCCGTCGTTCGCCCATCAATAAATGGACCCTTTTTTACGGAGACAGAAGACAAACCTAGAAAGCTTTTTTTCTGCAAGTCCTCTCGAGGCTTCAAACGCATCCAAGCAATTGGTATCCGATTGAAGCATAGAAATAGATTCGCGTCGCCTACTTGCTGAAAGCACAAATGGAATGGCCGATCATGAATTCTATGAAGTTTTTAAGACCTTCACTTTTGAGTTCATAATGAATGAAATGAACCCCCGGATGAGGAGCAAATCTCCCCTCCCTTTTACTAAACCATGGGGAGCCCCTAGTAGTTTACCGGACAAATTGAGTTGTCGTGACGAGACCTTTCTTAGTGGAAGATCGGAATTCTCTTCATCACGAGACTGATCGGATCAGACACCCGAGAGACCTCCACAATTGAGTAAGTAAGAGGACAACAAGCAAAGAGTTATGCTTTCCTTTCTTTGTTGAGATTGAAATAAAGTTCTTTAAAAAGGGGGTAGGTATAATGAACGCAGGCCAAGTCAAGAAAAGGACTTCCTTACTTTTAGTCTTAATTACTAGTAGTTTGAAGCGAAACCGGTTTTTTTGGCACTCGGTTCCTTCGTCTTAAGTAAAGTTCAGTTGACTTTTTTGATTCGGAACTCTTAGTCGAGCTGATGGCGAGATCTTTTTTTTGTTCGAGGTTCAAGAGGAAGAAGAGAAGAGGAACCACCGCCCAATGGTGCTTTTACGAAAGTACGGTCACCGGTGGCTAATACCTTCTCGACACTATCGAACCTGAAATCCACTCTCAATCGCTCTTTTTAGTTGGCGGGCAAGGTTTCCTACCCACTGGCTACTGGCTACCGGCTAAGGAGGTACAGTGTAGCTACTGCAGCTACAGTTGGGTAGCTAGACCATCTACCCTATGTTTCAAACTTGTTAACCCTGGTCAAACCGATAGAACATTGTTTAAACCATACTTGTGAGAGTGACTGTCTTACGCTACAGTAGCTACTGCTGCTACTGTCTTACTGTGTACAGGAACTGTGTGTGACTGTAGCTACCCGACCCCAAGGGAGGTACTTGTTACTGCTCCTCAGGTGAGGAGCATGAACGAGATAAGACTGATTGAATCAGAAGATTATTTTAATCGACTTAATTAGAAGCTCTAATAACTATTCAAAATTGATGGTATTTCCACCACGATAATCTTGGTTGGTACCAAACCCGATAGTGATTCTTTCGATTCGTATTAGAGTGATGGCCCCAGTTTCACTAATAGCTGGGAAGGGAATACGTTCTCCAATCGGCATGTGTTAACCATTTTCTATTCTTTGGATGAAATGTCGAGATTCAAGAGAAGATGGATCGGGTCTTCTATTAAGAGGTGGACCTTGAAGCAATCATTGTCATTGTGGATTTGGGGGTTCTAAACCAGAGGAGAGGCAGAGGCAGCGAAAGAAGAGAAGCTTACTCTATTCCAGAAGCAGGAATAGCGGGACGGAGACAGCTACTTTGAGAATGAGAGGAGTCTTGCATTAGTAAAGGAAAGCACCTTTCTTAGTTATTAGTAAGGTTGTAGACTTCTTGTAGTTCTCTTTCCCCTATGTTTATTCTCTATAAGAGATAGAAGCTTTCCCGCTTGCAAGGTTTCGAGCTCCTATTTCTGGAAGAGATTGAGGAAATGCTCCTTCCGTGAGGGGCCTTTCAACCTATAGGAAGCTCTCTCATCCGAGTGGAGTTAGGCCCATTTCCTAGCCTAGTTTTAAGCAGAACAGCACCATCCTAGTCCAGAGCAGTACTTCTCTTATGGGCTCGAGGCAAGACAAGCAGCCCGCTTCGCTTCCTCAATTGCTCAAGGAACAAGATGAAATAATGCTTTTGTGGAACGTCTTCTGGCGAGGCTTTGAGATTAAACCAATATCTTTCTATTTGAAGCAGTGTGCGGTATGCCTTCAATTCAACAAGCATACGCTGGCCAGAATAGTACTGAGATTTCCGTCTCTGTTTAGCTGACTCGCTCGGGATATCCTAGCATCATTCCGGCATTTCACCGTAAGAGGATCCTTAAAGGTGATTCCAAAAGTGATTTGCTTGTCCAGTGGTACTTGTCGCTTTTCTCCGAAGGCTATTGAATTAGCTAAACCACGTGGGTGGCGGTTGTCCATGGATGTCCCTTGGGCCTATTCTTCATCGGATACGAGAGTAGGAAGAGCTTCTATTCCATCAACACAAGTTATTCCAGCAACAGCTCTTACTGTAACAGAACTAGGACCGTCAACTCCAACTGTCCTTATAGGTGAAAGCCACCTCCTTGACAGATTACGGAGCTACCCAGCTTCTCTTAATGCCAAGTAGTAGAAAAACCGCTTTCCCGAGCTGGCTGGATGATTACTATGGAAGAGTTGGTGAACATTGTTCTGACTCATAGCTCTAAGATGACAACTACTCCCAGTCTCTGGTCAATCCATGCTGATGCTAGAATAGCTTTTCCCCCCGCCCATACCTGGGAAGAGAAAGTACAACCTCTGCTGCATCCTATCCTCTACTTTAGTAGAATTCTTTTGTTCTAGAATCACAGGCATTGGCTAATGATACCACAGACTTTCTGGTTATGTCATACTCTATTCTATCTACTCTTACAGACCTTCCCTTCGAGCAGACTAAGAAGAAGCCCACGTAGCGGTAGCAGCTACGACTTCTTCCTTCTGGGCTTACTAGCTCAACATACGCAACGGGTACCAATGCTAGGTTAGAATCCGATACTAAACTCTTAAAGGGAATCATGGTGGCATACGAATAACCTTATCTTGATACCATTGCAAGTGTAAAGACCAATCCCATCATGGGGGCCATAAACTAGAGACGATTAGATAGCACCATAAGACTTCCTTAGCGAATACTAGCGCCATCCTCAGACACTGAAGTCAGTCGGAGATATAGATTCGATACAAGCCCCATAGGGATCATAATCGTGATATCCTCCGTCCAGCCCTTAGACTCGTTACGTTTAACGACTTCACTTGTTGGTCCTAATTTGTCTTTAAACCCATTACCCTAACCAAGCCTTCTCTCCGACTTCTATTAGTAGGGAATGACGATCGCACCCACGTTCAGCTATCTATTAATGCGTTCCCACCTGCATGCCTAACCGCTAAGGCCCATCCTAATACAGTCCTTCTAGATGTATGTATCTTTCTCATTCCCCGCTGTCCTTGCTTGGCTAGCGTGCTTCGAAAGCAGTCATGTAAGATTAAAGGACTGCTACCATAACTGCTAACAAAGGGAAGAAGGAAAGCGGATCAAGACAAGTCGATAGACAAAGCAGACAACCCTAGCCTCTATGGCAAGCCACTTGTGGTAAAGGTTTTCTAGCCCCGAAGGTCTTCAGACCAGAGTTATCGGCGCCTATGAAACTGTAACCCCAATCTTATGTGGTCGAAAGAAAAGCCGGGAATGAAGTGTCACACTCAGGATGGTCGACCAAGACTGCCTCCTTAGCTGCCGAAAATGAAAGGCTTCAAGTAAAGTAAAGGAGTTAGGAAACCGAGTGCCATCCGAGAGTCTGATTAGTCTTCGTGGTAGCGGGCCTTGCTTCTTTTCTTTGCTATTGAATCTGCTATTGAAGGAGTAAGCAGCGCCCTTAGCATGCTTTTGCCCAGGAGTGGGTGCTGACACCCTTTAGCCTTATCCGCTCTTGGTGGTTTAGTTAGGGCAGTAGATTACTTAGAGGTTTACTTTATTCTTGACTGCTTTCCAGCTATAAAAGTGGATTACCCTTGGAAACCTTTGAAATGCTTTAACTGCAAAGAATTGGGGCATTCAACTGTCAAGTGCCCGAATCATACCCAAACCCTTACTCAACCTCTGAAGAAGAAGAAGGAAATCAAGCGGGACTGGGTCCCTAAAAAGACTGATAATGCTAATGACTGGAAAGTTGTGCAGAGACCTTCAGGTATGAAGCAGAGAGCTGATATGATATAAAAATGCCAGTAAAATTGTTGGGTCTGCAAAATCTGCAGCAAATAGATTGAAAATGCTTTCTAATGAAGACCTATCTGTAGATGATGTCATTCTTCCCAAAGAATCAAATGCAGTGCTATGCCAAGAAAATATAGATAAGGTGGAACAGATGCATCACCATTCTTATGAAAATGAAGGAAAGCAGCAGACTATTCAGGAATCTCCTAGCTTTGCTGCTATAGTCAAGGGTAGTGAAAGTGGAGCAAGAGAGGAAGATGAATGTGCAGCTAGGAGAGCAGCTACTTCTGAACTTTCTAACTTCAGCTAGCTGACTGGTTTCCTACTTTCTTTCAACCCTTGGACAGCTATCCTTGGCATGCGTGCTACTGGCCCGCCTACTGAACTCCTACTGTCCTGCTACCAAGCATTCTCTCTTTACTCGCCTAAGGGTGCACTAAGAAAGATTGCTACAACGACAAAAGGAAAGAAAAGATACACCCATAAATCGTAGACCGGAACTGCCCTCGCCTACCTGCACTGACTTCCTTGCCTTACGAAAAGCATTTCAAAAGTTTCTGTTTTGACTGGTAGTAGTACAAACCTATCTATTGATTAAGGTAAGGAAGGCGGGTTCACATCGCTATCTAAGCGCAGACGTGACTAAGCGGCAGCTGGTCTAGGTGTTCGAAGCATGATTCATCAACAGGTAAAGGGAGTAGTTCATCGGAAACCATTCCTCTCTAAAGTCAAGGAAAGCGAAGCTAACCCAGCAAGGCTTTTAGGCTGCTTTCGAAACATTCTTCATCGACAGGGAGCAAGCTCAGTCATTACAACTTGGGCAAAGCCGATTGCTTTCTTCCGGAGAATCTATGGCAACGTGAGAAGCTAAGTTTCTAATTTGATCACAAAAAATAGGTAGCTCAAAGCGCCAACCCTTCCTCTTAGACACTACTACTGATCAGCATGACTTTCTTTCTTGAGTAAGGTAAGGGGTACGGAAACGTCCTCTTATCACAGCTTGAACGGGATTCATTGTTGGGAAGAAGACGAAGTCGATTCAATCCAACTCCAACCGACCGGCTGGAGAGATATTTAGTCATGAAAGAAAGAAGAAAGATCTTATTCCCTAAGAGCTTGTCCAGTACCTTTTGTTTAGAGTCTTTCTACTTTCTGTCAGCTATAACCAAGTTGCTATTTCGCGGTTAAGGAAATGAATTGTAAGTCGCGTAATCCCCCTTCCCCCCTTGCAGTAAAAACTCTCCTCTAATAGCAGAAAGCTTCCATGCCCTATTCTCTATTTTGGAAAAGGACCTCTTACGGCAGTTGACAGTGGAAACTTTCCAGCTAGCGATTGATCCAGTTACCGGTAAAGGACAGTTGACAGAAGAAAGAAGAGAGATGAGCTACTATCACTCAAGAACTAGAAGAAGGAAAGAAATCGATTCACTTCGCCAGCCTTGAACCCCTCTTTCTTGGATCGTTGTTTGCGACAGACCGATTGAGACAGATCTAGAGATAGAGCTGCAAGGGAACACTTACCAATACCTACTGCGGATCAGGCTGAAGCTATTGTTGCATCTCCAGCTTCTACTATTGTTGCACCTCCACTCTAGCCTTGATGCGCGAGGGGCTCCCGGAAAGAGGGGGCAAAGCAAAACCAAGAGGAGGTCGTAGATACTATACCTGGAAGAAGTCTCTCTCGGAGGGCATTTTTCTGTAGTAATGTATTTCGGTGTTTATCGTAGCCCACGGAGCGGTAACGGGCGGAAAGAGCTATGATAGGAGTCGATGCCTTTCTGTCCCATCTGAAAGAAAGGCTGAAAGCAAAAGGAGATCGCTTTCGATTAAGGATCAAGCCCAGGAGGAAGCAGTCGTTGGACATGTCCCTTCTTTAAAGTAAAGGTAGGAGAGTGAGATGACTTACTAGGACAGAGCGAGCCAAAGGGAATCAATAGTAGAGTAGACAGGTCTTCCCCTTAACTTAAGCCATAGATCCATCGATACAATAGACCAATAGAAGAGACAGCCAAGCCAGTAGAGCCAATGCTAGATATCGGCCCATTCCTCTCCCGGTCGAGTTCTTTCATTCCTCTTCCGAGAGTTACTCATGACGTCCAGTTGCAGCTATCTATCAATCGATACAATAGAAGGGCCAGTCAATACTAGACAGGAACGAGCGATCTACTCAATCGGCTCCTTCAAAAAGACCGGCTTTTATGCCTTATTTACAGTACAGGGCTTCATCTTGCACTAGTGGAGATACCTTCTTGATCAATTCATTACTAAATTATGATTCTCGAAATAGGATAGGAGCGAAGCCAGTCGACTATACCGGAGAGGGAGAGGAGAAGGGGGCCTAACGAGCGGGAAAAGGGATAGCCCTTCATATCGTAGTCTCGCTCAAAAGCCTAAGCTATCGGATGACAGAGGATATCGGCCAATTCATTCCTATAGTAGAACTCCACCCAGAGAGCCGAAAGAGCGAAGAAAGCATAGAAAGAGGTCCTTGGTCCGAGGAGAATCCAAATATAATTATGATCGGCGCATCATTAGGTCCCGAAGAAAGGGCAAGGTTTGCCCAATTTCTTAGCCGATACCGGGACGTCTTTGCTTGGTCATATAACGATATGCCAGGCTTAGATCCAGTCCTAGTAGAGCATAACTTTAATATAGGTCTAAAAAGAAAGTCTCCAAGCTCCATCCCGACTTGGAGTTTTCAAAAAAAAAATGAAAAAGCGGCCCGCTGAATTAGGACCTTGGATTATTCTGATTGGATCTCTAACCGTCCCCGTACCGAAAAAGGATGGGAAGGACTTTTATTTTAGAAAGCTAAACTAAATAAAGCCTGTCCCAAGGACGATTTCCCACTCCCAAATTTAGATGTCGGGGTACAGCTGTCATTTATGGACGGTTTATCAGGATACAACCAAAGACGGTTGGCCGAGAAAGACCAAAAGAAGACTTCCTTCATCACGGGGCGGGAAACCTTCTGTGCAAAGGTCATGCCATTCGGCTCGGCCTAAAGAATGCCGGAGCAACCTACCAGAGGGCTATGACGGCCATCTTCCATGAGATGATGTATAGACTATGTGGATTACATAGTAGTCAAATCCAAGACAAGGGTCAATCACATAGAAGTCCCCCCGATTAGTCTTCGAGAGGCTTAAAAAATCAAAGAACACGGAGCGGTAAAAGAAAACTCATGGGTTGGTTAAGCTGAGTGAACTGCCTAGGCGGTTGACTAGGCCTTTGCCTTGGCATATAGCCATGTTGGCCTTGATTTGGTGGAGACGGGCGAACCCGCTGAGACTGTGGTAAGGTTGCCTGAGGTGGTGGAGCAAAAGATACCTGCATACCTTGAGTTGATTGGGGAAGAGCTGGTTGTTGCAACATTGGTACGTAGGATTCCGAGAAGAAAGAGGCGAGCGCATCGAAGTTAGAGAAAGGGCTCTCACCCTAATCTCATCCAATAAAAAGATATGGGATATGGCAGTCTATTGTCCTTCCAAGCTAAAATAACGAGTTCTTATTGCAGCAGGATTGTAGCGGTTGGCTTTCATGCAGGTAGCCGTAGCTTGAAGACGAGGGGCGGTGTGGTGTAAGGGTTATGGCGAGTCAAGCAATGATCGGAGAGGGAAGCTTATAGGCTAGCTAGGTTTTCTTTTTCACTGGCTTATGGTCTAAGGGTACCCTTTCCGCCTAACCATTGTTTAGAAAGTAAAAACAAGAATTCTTAAATTGTTTAGACTAAACTTTGTTCTTCGACTTCACTTTGTCTTCGTTTAGTCCAGTTCAAAGTTTAGTGCAGCCATAGGACAATGGCATTTTCTTAGCTAAAGGTAGATCAGAAAATGAAAACTTTTACAAAAGCCCGTATTTCGCGACTGTAACAAATGCTTATCCGGTGCAAATCATTTATCCTACGCACGACGTCAACAAAACGAGGCATGAGAACCAAAGCGCAGGCAGGGAGAGCCGGGCCAACTACTAATTATTAACCGTCCTTTCAGTTGGGACTTTCAAGCAAGCCTTGCGAAGGCAGCCCCCTTTCTCGCGCATCAAAGACTTCATTTCCCGCAAGTGACCAACCGAAGCCATGCAATTTCTTATATTATAAAAGGAGTGCTAGAATGTCTTTTCAATTGTAGGGGCGCGTTAGCGCTAATATAAAGCAAAGGGCTTTTTCAGCTGGATCCAGAACGAATAGGAGATATATCAGTACGCCATCCACGGGACACCTTTCGTAGTGAGGGAAGTCCTCTGTTTTTAGGTTGACGAGCTACTTTAGTTTAGTTTCCGAAAAAAGCATAAAGCCCGGTATTTTCGTAAACGTAAAAGAGGGACGAGTGACAAGGGACTTGAGTGACTCACCCTAATCAATAAGCGGGAGCAGGTCTCGAGTGTTGTGAGGGCTTTTATTTGCGCGTTAAGGGCAGTTTCTGTTATAGCACTAGGAATCGGTGCCGTTAGTCTAAGCTAAAACAGAGGGGCTTTGGAATCCATTCCGTATTCCGTACGCTAGGAAGTCGATCTGAACTGTAATTATAGCCTTCGCTTGAACCGAAGAGAGCGATGCGAACAGTTCAGGAGGCCGCAGATCAAACCCTTAGTTCAGTGCCGGGTTTCATAAGTACTCTCGGTCAATCATATCATTCTCCAGACGGGATGGGGTGTAGGCACGTTTATTGGAGCAGTTGGGAAGAACACCGGCCTCTTTCTTTTTTCAATCGTTAGAAAAAGGAGCTTGGTCAGCCATGTTCCCTACGTACCCTCTCGTTATTCCCATGATTCCCCGTTGCACCTATTCTCCGCAACCGTCGGTTCAGATCTATCTCGGGTACGGTCACTGCACTCCAATCGTTGTATCTCCAATCTCTGCCTCGGTTGGTGGCACCTATGGTTCTTAAGGTTTTTGATTCCAAGAAAGATAAAGAAAAGAAGAGGATTTCTCCTCTAGTTGCGAAGGATACTGCTTAAGATTCGAGTGAAATGGCTGGTGGTAAGCGTGGTAAGGTCGCTGCTAACGAATGGTGGGTGCGTGGAGAATGCTATGGATTCGAGCTCCATTTCCCTCTCGGTACTTAGATCTTCCTCTAAAACGTCTCCCATTCCTCTTTCCTTTGTTCCGCCGACTACATTGATTGGATACCGCTGGGCCTGCCTACGCATAAAGTCTAAGGATTCTCCCATAACATTGAATTGCCCTTGGTTGTCCTACCTTAGATCTTATTCCCACCTTGTTCTATTGCTCTTTCTCGATGGGGCGCTAGACCTCATTCTCTTTGAGACGCTTATTCAATTGATAGTGGCCCCTCCTTACGTTACTTTAATTCGATGGGGAGGATGGGGGTAAGGAGCGGGTACGGGAGCTTGACCAGGAACAAGATAACGAGAAGTGGATTTGCCTGGGGTGGGCTCACTTTTCTGCCTTTTCCTCCCACGATTTAAGGATTGGCAACCTATCTTACTAATAAGAAAGTGGCTGCTAGTTGTAGCGCCCCTTTATAAAAATGATATTCTTCTGCGAGACTCCATCCAACCAAATCCCATTTTTGAAGGATGTATTCTCGGAAAACATCATCGCGAAAGCTTTCCGGTTGGAGGTGAGCTAAAATGGAATGACGGGGATTGAATGGCCTGGAAAGCTGGTAGGGTTTGGGGCGAGCTGTGGGCTACATTAGATATGGGTTGAAATGGCGAGAGCTGAGATGACGGGAAGAAGCAGACCCATCGAGAATCGAGGAATGACCATGTACTCCTTCCCTTACGGGGCTCATGGAGTAGCGTATTTCGAAAGAGGAAGACGGGGGGTGAGAAGCCATAGCAATATTATATGCATTTCGGGCCTCAGTTTCTGCATCATGATCCACCTAATATGGGTATTGTGACTGGCATATGGATTTTTATAAATGTTGGAAGGGGACTGATGTTGATTTATGAAGGCGAATATTGGATAACTGAAGTTAGGAGGATTGTAGAGTGACAAAGGAGCTACTTGGGATTGGAGGAATGCCGAACGCATTGCAGACATGCCTTTGGATATGGTTTCCGCTGATTGGATTAGTCTTACCATCATCTTCTCTAACCTAGTCAAATCAAGACTGGCATTCATCTCCATAGCCCTTTTTCTTTAGCAGTACAGGCCGGCTGGTCGGGGTTGTGTCCTTCCGAGTTCTACCCCCGCTACCACAAAGATCACTGCCCAGCCACCGCTCGAGGGTACCTCCGCTCCCCAACTGAGCAAAATGGAGAAAATTGGAAAGGAGAGATAAAAAAAGGGAAGGTTCTGCTGAGACTCAAGTTCCCCTGCCGGAGCTCCCCGAACCTGAAGTAGAAGTCGGGGGGCTGCTCAGTGAGAAGAAGCGTCAAATGATTCGGGCAGTTGTCGCGCTGGCGGAGCAGGGAGCCTACAGGGAAGATTGGGGCAATGAGGAGTTCGACGATTTAGCCCATCGACTACATCTATCGCTGAACCAACTTCCGAATCATCTACCGAATCGCATAATCAACCGGATCCACCTAAACCTAATAAATTTCCTCTAGACAGAATGAGGCTCTCGTTGAGAGATCCATTAGTGATTGGCCCACCCCTCCTGGCAAAGAAAGAAAGGCAGGTTCAGGCGATTGATCAAAAAAAGATTTCCTTCCCTTTCTTTATGACAGAGCAATTGAATGCAGCGGTGCAGGGCCTCTAAGATTATGAATAAGCTATTCATTTTCCGTCCTATTGAAGAAATTCGGCATGATGGTAGTAGAGTAGTCGATCTGATCTCGCGCGCGGGCGGATAGAAATGCCTATAGATGAGGTAGGCGAGGCTAGCTTGCCGGCAAAAGGCGATTGTCTTTTGTTTGATGAGAACGAGAAGGGCAATTGACTGCAGGCCTATTGGGTGGGGGCAACTGGAGGAAGACAGCACGGGGCAAAGCAAAGGGCAGAGCTTCGAGTGACGGGCTGTCGAAGAGCAAAGAAAAAAGTCACTCGAAGCTCCTCTGTCGCGCCCTAGCCGAGCGGTCATCGCCTGCACAAGCAAGCAGATTAGCTCCATCATTCCATTATTGTGCCGGCAGGCCTGGGCGAGCGAGGTAGGCTTAGATTAGAGGGAGGGGGACTGCGAACGTCCGTCCCATGAAGCGCCGGGGAACCATGCATTCCTCTCGGGCTGGGCTCTCGCGTGTCCGGGGCCCGATCAGATCAACCAGCGACCGGTTTACGGAACAAGGAGTTAAGCAAGGGCCAGGAGATTGATGAAAGAAACTGGCCGAAGTCAGTGTTGTGTTCAACTCCGCGGTTGGAAGGATTGCTTTCTGCCGTCTGTCTTTTCCTTCTCTCTCTTCTCTTAGCAAAGTAGGCTCAAGTCAAACTTTTGGCTTGCTACAAGCTGGGCTCAGGGACTGCAGTCAGCCGCTTCCCCTGTAGTCGTCAGCTCGTTTTTGACAGATCCGATCGGGTGTTCATAATCTGGAGTAAAAGGATTCGAACCTTTGCATGCCGGTACCAAAAACCGATGCCTTACCACTTGGCTATACTCCATACGGCCTGTTTTGGACGGTAGAACGGGGAGAGGGGGAAGGGGGAAGCAGGGCTCGAAGAACGAGCCGAGCCGTGCAAGGACGCGGGGATATAGCAAGTAAGCAGAAAGGTTCTCCCTTTAGGACCGACTACAACAAGCTCACGACTCTAATAGAAAGGGTAAGCTCTCTGCTCTATTTGCTTGCAATGCTATGCCTATCAAAGTTGGCGAACGCTTCTGTAACCTTAGACTCGTTACGCTGTTCGACTGAACTCGTTGGCTCCACGTCCACCGAAAGTAGGTAACCTTCGTCACCGTTGGTTCCCGTAACCAAACCTTTCTTATCTTTTTTTTATTATGTCTTTCTTTCTGAAGGGCTTGCGGTTCATTACACCAAAGGCTTTCAGTGAACTATTGAAGCTATCGAGAGAGTACCAAATGCTGACGGTAACGAAGGTTACCGGGCCGATGCGGCCGGTTACCGGGAACCTTTTGGTTCCCGGGAAACTACGTTCCCTTTGTAAAGTAGGCCTTTTTATAACTAATTAGAGTTGACATGAAATGGATCACGGAAGAAGACATAAAAGATGAATGAATGATTCAATCCCTTCCCACTCACACGGGTTCTTCTATTGAAGAGGTTCCCCGGGCTAAGAGCGGAACCTAGATAGAACGCGGAGCACCGGCCCCGGCCGCCGATACAGTTACCATGCTTACCAGCTCTTACCATTGCCGCCTATAGATATAGATGGGAGGTAGGCGGGGCTAGCTTGCTTCTCTTCCCCTAGGCTACCTGCACATCTTATGTGCGAATAAAAGGAAGCGAGCGGCTCTTCGCTTAGTAGACGGCCGCCGGACGACGACCCCTTCTTGTTCTCGCCCAGCCGCTTCTTTTTTTTTTATTTAGAATCCTAGACTAAAGAAGAAGGCTCCTGAATCAGCGCAGGGAAAAATCCGCAAGCAGGAGAACTGTACTAACCTGCCGCCGGTTACTTTATCAGGGCTCCGCAGGAGAAGAAAGAAGGTCCGGGTCCAATTTCTAATGAAGCGAAGGTCCCCCTTACTCCCTATTCTCTCTTAAAGCTTTATAAAGCTCTAAGAGAAAGGGTTGGTTAAGAACTATTGACTGTAAACGATAGCAGTTACAGTCACTCAATGGATATGCTCGCCTTTGGAATGAAGATGGATGAACAGGCACTTGAGCCTGGAACTGATGAAATTCGGGGAAAACATGGAACCGGTCACTATACCGGGGGGGCGAGACATGACCGCGACTTAAGATTCAAGTACCGTTGAAAAGACTAAAGGAACGGGGGAATGACTACCTGTAATAAAGCACAGGCTAATACGAGCCGACCAGAAGAAGCAAGGCTTTAGATTACCAGATCCTGGACACAATCTTCCTAGAGATGGAGAGCCCCTGCCTTTTCTAGCCTCTCCTTCTTGCTTGCTTACCTAGCTCTTGTCTTAGTGACTCTTCCTCTTTTCTAGGTTTTTCTGAGTGTGAAAACGGTAGATTTTTCATTTGCCAATGAATTGGATCCGCCTCGATTCGATCAATAATGGGATTCTTGGCTAGAGAAAGGTTCTGTGACATGGACGCCCAGCCCAACTCGGTCGGTCGGTTGGCCCACCTAAGATATTAAAAAATTCTCGATCGATTTGATCAAATTTGAAAAAGTCTTTCTCACTATTCAGAACAGTGGAGCTTTCGATCAAGATGTTCTCGCCTCCCCCGTTTGGGCTCTCGCTCGAATCGGAACCTTTATGCGTTGGTAGGCTTTCGACTCAATCTAATAGCCTACCTATCGGGCGCCAATAAAAGAGAAAGTTTGCGCATGGGCTCATTATCTGATGCAGAACCGATGCGAGAGGGAGAATCAATATGGGAGGGGATTGAGAGCTTTCAAGAACCAGTGGAAAGGAAAGACTTGTTCCCTGCATTCTTTTCTTTCCAAAGAGAGTCATTAGTGCTAGGGCATAAAAGCTTTGATTGAATGAACGCCACCTTGGTTGTATTGTTTTCAAACAAATCCAATGTTGGGCCAAGCGTTGCCAGCCGGTAATAGCCGAAGGCAAAAAAGGGGGAGATAGAGAAGAGGAGATTCAGAATAGTCACTCCACTCCATGGATAGTGCACACAGATTCTTCTTTCATTTGCAATTCCTTTCGGGTCGGAAACGTGGGCTGCTGGTGGGGCTGCGCCCCTTCCCCCTCTTCTTCCGCTTTACAACCGGAATAAGGAATTCCTTAGAATTCACCCCGATGAAAAAATGGGATTTGAGAGGCTAGCGAATCGGAATTGTATGGAATGTCCTACTCCTGCCCGAGCTTTCCGATAAACCAATCCCCTATTTCAGGGACATCTGTGTTAGGTAGGCCCAGGGATCACTGATTAGTCGAATGAGCCCACCCCTCTGGCCTATCATTTGTTGGTCGATCCGGCTGGCGGCTCCTGCGTCTGGGGCCCCTTTATACTAGTTTGCTGCTAGGAGTCCCTCTAGTCGAATCCATAATCCATAGAAGTCCCAATAGAAGTTTACTGACATGGCTCTTCCATCGACGATCTACTGCTCCCTCTTAGTTGCAGATGCCCATGCTTTGATTCGAAAGCCCTAGCCAGTGATGAATCCCCAGGAAGAGAGGACTATTGAATTCCTCCTCCCTTCAGTCCAGTTTGAACCCGTCCCAGCAACGAACACCTTCCTACTGCAAGGCTTTGCTCTGCCCTTCCACTAGAATCCACTCCGGGTCGGAGGAGCAGCTAGTCCAACTTCTTGAGCAGCCGAGATATTGAAGAACGAACATTTGCTTGAATTCCTTGCCTCACCCTGAGATGAGAGGGAAGGTCGATTTGACTCGAATCCTGGACCTGATCTTTAATCCTACACCGGTTAATGATGCGATGGGATAAGTTTTTCTTTTGTCATTTTTCATCAATGCTGGCCCAGTCGAGGTTCGTCCATGCCCAATCCCAATGGACAAACCTTAGCCCCTAGCTCTATAATCCACCCTACCCAGTCCCTGAAAGCCCTCCCGGGGGCCTAGCCCTCTTTCTTCGAGTCTTAAGCGGCTCGTTGACGAACACCTGCGCTAATAAGACAAAGAGGGAGTCTATGCCTTGAATGAATCAGTAAAGTAACAACGGATTAGTGGAATGAGGGATCAAGAGACAGATAGGGGGAGAATGGCAATCATTGGTGGACCTTCCCTTGAACGAGTCACGGAGCTCTCAACGGAGTGGTTTAGGTTCTGGAATTCCATCTCTAGTTGGGGCTTTCGGTTCGAAGGTTATAAAATGTGGTGCGGGTTCATATCTCTCGACCAGTTCAGGTTCAAGGGAGGGTGATCGAGGGGACCCAGACTTTAGATCTCTTCTCTATGGCGGGAGGTCTCTTTCGTATCAAGAGTGTTTTGGGGAGACGGATTGGATCGAGAGGCGATGCTTATACCTCTTCTTTATCGATAGGATTCCCATCATTTGCAGTCTCCGGCGAAGGAGATAAGGGCGAGGGACCGAACATGTTCTATCCTCAACCTCCATCCGTCATTAGTAATCTCAATTCGCTTTTCCTATTCACTAGTACAATGCGCGCTACAACTAGCAGCCCCTTACTAGTAAGGGAAAAGGCTAGCGCGCAAGGGCTGATGAAAAGCCAGCAACTTGTTAGGACTAGGTTTTGGCTTGCCCCTTTCTTCTTATTAGGAAGATAGGTTTGGAACCCTATACAAGGGGCTGCTTGCTGCTCACCCCTATCTCTAAAGGGGCGCACACTCGTTACCACTAAACGACGAAGCCGGGAGCGGAAGGAGGGACTTGAACCCTCAACCTCAGCCTTGGCAAGGCTATGCTCTACCAATTAAGCTATTTCCGCCAGCTACGGTAGTGGCGAAGCACTACTGAGCAATTCACGTATCACTTGATACGGACGACTTCTGTTTTTCCGCCGGACCACAGTCTTGACCTCCGATCGAGCTACGAACACGAGTAGGTAGGCGGCTAGGGGGGCGGCAGGGCTGCGCCTTTTCAATCAATCTCCGGCCGCTCCGCTATTGGTGCGAGCTGTAAGGAGTCTTGATCTCGAGTCAAGCTGGGGCGTCATCTGTCTTTTAAGTTAAGTCATTTCCTAAGACGGCTCCTCTTATTCTTTCTACGATAATCCAAACTGCAGCTCCACGAGTCTGCTCGGAACCAGTCGATTCCTGAGCCATTCGTTCTCCCCTCTCGGTTGGCCTTTGCCAGCCACTAGAGCAAGTAAGAGAACCTACAGTGAATGAACTTAAAGAACCGCAGATTTTTACCGGATTGTACACCTTTGTGTCTGGCTATGTATATGGATGTGCATAAAGAAGGGACGGGGCATCTCTATCCTTTTTTGGGGGAAGAGAGAGGGAAGAAGCTGCAGCGGCACCTCACGAACTTCTTACTGGAGCAGTACTATAGGCATTTTCGAGTGTTTGGATGCACGTCTTTTGTTCATATTCCTGCGCAGTTAAGAGAGAAATTGCCCCCAAGGAAACCACTTGTGTCTTTCTTGGATATGCTCAGTCCGGGTATAGACGCTATGACGTGAAATCCAAGAGACTCGATGTATCCTTGAATGTTCTCTTTAATGGGGGCGCTTCATATTTTCCTTAACCTAATTAAGAAGCCCCGGGGGAGAATGATGATGGAGATGTATTGCGGCCTTCTCCTGTTCATCAACTCTAACCGCATTCTTCTGCAGTTGATGTTACGGATCAGCCTCACGCTTCAAGCAGCTTTGCTCAGCATCTTCTGCCGATTGTCAGCCTGTTCAGCTGACCTCAGAGGATTCCAGTCACCCGGCACAGCATGTTTATTCTCGGCAGCGATTACAGTCTCTTTCCCAGGGTCAGACTACTCCATAAGATCAGCAGTCTAGCCCAGTTGCTTCCCTTTTAGGCGCTTCCTCTAGTTAAAGAGTGAATTCAGGAGTTCCAGGCAGGCGATAGGGGCTTCGGGGGGATAACATGAATCGTATAAGCCTGAACCCTATTAGTTATGTGCTTCCCCCTTCAAGAGCTGGGCTACTACCCTAATCAAGTTCTTCCTAGCGTATAGTATTGGGCAGATTGAGTCTTTCTCTAATATAGTACCTAATAGTTAGATTAAGCATTAGGCGCAACTTCGACTATAAAGCATCCCGTTAATCTCTTCTCTTTCTGTCTTCAAGCTTCAAGCTTTTGCCTAGGAGCTCGGATTCCAGTCCTATCGTTAGAAGGCAGCATAGTTGGAATTTCTTCCTGCGGCGAATAAAGGAAGAGAAAGGGCTCTCTAATGCCTTATTTGTACGATATGATGCAAGCAAGGAATCCTATTAGAGTGATGCAAGTCAGCCTATAAGATGAAACCGAAGATACTAAGCCTGGAATCAGTTGCTCTCTATGTCAATTTCTCTTTAGCAAGAAGCCCTGTGAAAGCTATCAGATAATGACTTTATAGAGGTCCCTCGCTGACGCCTTAATTTTTCTTTTTTTCATCTCTTTATGATATGCTATCTTCCTTTAGCCAGACTTCCCGCATTACTGTGATCAAGAGGAAGCGCTAAGGTCTATCCTTTCCTTAAGTTAAGAGTGAAGGACGGATACTGGCTCTTTAGGACTGATAGTAGCTGCTCTTCTGGTAGTATAGCTGGTAGCTCTGCTTATGCTAGCTCTCTTCTTTCTTATGAGAGAGATTCGCAATAGGGGCATTTCTCTGTAAGAAGAAGGCCTGTTACAGCTATCAGATATAGGGGATTTACTTCACCTTGAATAACTATCGAAAAATGACTTTCTTTTCAGCCGCTTTCATATTTCATTAAGGTAGTTTGCTTACTTAGTGCTTTCGCTAAGGTGACGACTTGAATGAAACTTTAATTGTTGATCAGAGGAAAGGGAAGACCTCGATAAGGAAGAAGAACAAGAGCTACATCGGCAGGACTCTCTGCAAGTGGAAGGTCGCATAGGGGCTCTCGGGAAGCTCTTTCCTTTATACCAGAAGGAAGATGGTCGAGGAGATCAGTAGCTAGAAAGCTCCTTTGGGAGAGCAAGGTAGCAAAAAGTATATTACAAAGTACATCACTATTAAGTCGACTACAGTAGTATCATGAGCATGTAACTACATCCCCAAGCTTCAAGAGGAACCAAGGAGAAGAATACCCTGTAGTAGCAGCAGCAGTGGCCGAGCATCAGTCATCAAGTGAATCAGTAGATGCCCGCGCACGTGAGCAGCAATCACTCCATTGCAGCAAGACAAAAGTAGCATATGTCACATGGTAGATCATATCCAAGCAGAGGTGCACAAGAACGAGCACAACTTCACTCAGAACTTGTGACAAAGACTTGGTGTGCATCAGAACACGACTGAAAGCCCTTGCTGCTTCTTCATTCCAGGTGAAGCTATCTTTATTCAGTAAATTGGTCAGTAGCTTGCTGATAACCCCATACCCCTTTCAAAATTTTCGGTAATAGCCTGTTAAACCCAGAAAGCCTCTCAACCCCTTGACAGTAGTGGGTTGTGGCCAGCTCAACATGCTGTCAATCTTGCTTTTATCTGCTGATACCCCTTCACTGCTCACCACATGCCCGAAATACTCTAACCTTGCCTGACCGAAAGAGCATTTCGATTTCTTCACAAACAACTTGTGTTGTTTTAAAGTTTCAAACACTATCCTCAAGTGAAGTGGCTATCTAGGCTGTCACTGTAAATCAAGATGTCATCGAAAAAAACCAGTACAAATTTCCTCATATAATCCATGAAAACCTCATTCATTAAAGCCTGAAATGAGGCTGGAGCATTAGTTAAACCAAAGGGCATAACTCTTAACTCGTAATGGCCCTGGTGAGTTCGAAATGCAGTCTTGTGTATATCATCTTCAAACACCCGAATCTGATGGTAACCACTTATCAAATCAAGCTTCGAAAATCTCCTGCTACCATGTAATTCATCAAGCAATTCCTCAATTATTGGGATGGGGAATTTCTCTTTAATGGTGATGGCATTGAGTGCTCGATAATCCACGCAAAATCTCCAGGTATTCTTTTTTTCACCAGCAACACTGGAGAGGCATAAGAACTCACACTTGCCCTGATAATACCACTTAACAGCATCTCCTTGACCTGTTTTTCTATCTCAGCCTTTTGGATGTGGGGGTATCTGTAGGGCCTTACACTCACAGGCTCACTACCAGGTTTTAAGGGAATGTGGTGGTCGTGATTCCTCTTAGGAGGAAAAGGTCAGGCTAGTCGCTAAAGGCTTTGGCTTTACTCAAAGAAAAGACTTGATCCAAGGAACTATACAAGTATGGTGGGAGGCCTAAAGTCTTTCACGTTGACCCGGCCCGACATGACGTTTGCTGTGAATCAAGTCTTTCAGTTTATGCATGCTCCTCGACAAGCACATCTACAAGCTGTCAAAAGAAGACTCCGATACTAAGAGAACTATTTGCGATGGGTTCTTCTACCCAAATAACTCCTACGCTGCTGCCTTGACTAAGCTGCTTGCCCGAAGCTCTGTTCCTATCACGCAAGAAAGAGACATCTTTAACTGAAATGAATATCTTTCGGTCTCAATTTCTGTTTTTCAATCTGTGGTCGGAAATTCTATATCTTTTTACATGTCACTGAGCGATCTCCCTCGTATGGCAATGCTAAAGCAAAAAAGGTACAGCAGCGTCTCGCAGAAATGAATTGACTAGATCAATATGGAATTGCGCGATCCCGAGTTCTTTCCTTGTCCACTACCTCTGATGAACGAAAGGGATCGGGCAAAGGCAAGATATCTGAGTATAGAAAGAGAAGACCGACCTTAGCCTATTAAGGCAAGATCTCAGCCGAACGAACTTAACCACGTACTCGAGCTTTCTATCTCTTTCTTAATCTTCAGTAAGAGTAAGTTGATGAGAAGCCTCCGCTCAAAGGTGCTTTCGCAAAAGCCTAAGCCAGTCCCCGGATGGTGTAAGTCCTTCTCTTACTGTTGAAGAAAGCGAGAACGGAGAGTACTAAACAAATAGAAGACTCCCACTTGTGGCTAATAGTCTATATTGTGGGGCACTCTTCAGGTTCTGAAGAAAGTGCATTCCCAGGCTAAGGAAAGGTAGTGCAGGATCGGATGACTTTCCAAGAGAGCCCTACGGCAGTGGAATCGGCCGATAAAAGAAACCTTCGCGCCTCCTTGAGAATAACAAGTAGCATAGAGATCCTTAGGAGTACGAAGCAGTTGTTACGACAGCCAGTAAAGGAAGGATTTCGTCCCACATAGAGCGAACTCTACTAATGTCTCTTACTTATTCCTCCCCCTGGCCGAGGGTAAAATAAGGGTCAGCTTTTAAGGGTAATAGACCGACCAGCCGGACGAGGACAGTGTTTTCGGGAACCAAGTGGCGCCTTAATTGTACCAATGAGCGTCCTCAGCACTTTGGCTTCAAAAGTTTCGCTACGCACCTCAGTCCTTACTCGAAAGAGTAAGCAAACGTTACGCCCCTTTGAAGATGGCCCATCCCATAGGGGTTCCCTACTTCGCCCGTTGTAACTCTTCTTTTGCTGCCCAAGGATCGGCCTTGGAGAGCCTTTTTGGTGCATCTAAGACTGATAAGAGTGATGTGAAAGAATGGCACAGTCATTTCTCTTCTCGCTTTCTTTCCCGCACGGGGATTCGCCCAATAGATCTTATCGCTAACCTTGCCATCGAGAGTGAAACCTTATCTAACTCTTTCAGACCCTTAGTGGAAAGCAGCAAGGACAGCTACAGGTAATTTATTAAGGAAGCAAGAACCCTTAGGCAACGATAAGCGTATACTTCCATTCTATATGGGTGCAGTGTGATCGAGTTCTTTCCTTCCATGTTGGCACACTATATACGTGGATGTCCATAGCACAACTTTCAGCTCCCTTTCTCTCGGCCTATCCAAATAAATATCCTTATCAGACAAGGTTACTCCGGCACCTCACATCTCAAAGAGGTCATTTCTTATATTGACAGCAAGCTTTGTCTCATCTTCATGAGCAGCCACCAAAATAAGACTTTGCTCCAAAGCAGTAACTGAAAGACTCTTCCCCCAAATCACCAATATACTCAACAAGGGGAAGTTTAAGGTCTAACGGGCCCTGTGATGCTTAAGGTTGGGCCCATCATACATACTCTTATATGTTTTCCGCGCTTGTTGAGCGGTCAAACTATTTGTAACTGAAGTTCCTTCCTAATAACTTAAGAGCAGAATCCAAGGAATTCCTTCTTCAGGCTGAAAAGCCTTCTTCTTCCTCTAAGAAAGGCCTCAGAAAACTTGCTTCCCACTTTGGGATTGAGCCCTCTGACTAAGGCCTAGAAGAATTCTCGAGAAAAAGGCCTGATTCCCATCTCTGTGTAAGTATGCAAGACCGCTCCTCTAGTTCAGTGGGAAGGGAACTCAATACAATAGGTAGCGAAAGACCAAATAGTTTAGAGTAATAAGAACTCAATCCCTTCCCTATAAACAGTCTTAAAAAAGAAGGGTAAATGCTCTTTTTGAGTTGATGAATCCGTTTTAGATTAAGAAGAAGAAGCAGTTAGAGGCTACTAGTCTTGGAGTGAAAGAACCTGGGAATCTTCTTATTTAAATAAAGAGTATACCAATATCGGGTATCAACCGGCTAACTCTACGCATAAACGGCTGCTGTTAGAATAGCTACTCTTCGAGCAGGTATCCAGGATGATAGTGTTCCGACAACCAAGGCATGGCAGCTCGGGCAGTCATACGGCTAGCGAGATAGTTCAGTTTGATCACAGTCCGTGATGTGAGGGATAGCATCGAGAGTGGGATCGTAATGATCAAAGCGGGGGGTTGAGCGAGACGGGATAGTTCCAAGCAAGGCAAGGTATAAATAGTTAGTGCCGCTAGCAGGGGATGAGAGGTTCCTCCGGCAATCAAATCAGTAGAAGGGGGAGAGCGGTCCAGACTTCCAATACATCCCCTTCTTTGGTCAGGCTCGGATAATAGTAGGTTGCTGTCGGTAGGCATGGATACTTTGATTACTCTTTCCGGTACATACAGGTTTTAGTTTGACCAATAGATAGATATGGGTTAGCGAATCAATACACAGATGACATGGCCGGCGGTTGGCAGCATGACAGAGGATAGCGCTAAGGTGCGAGCTAGGAGACTGTCTTATTCATAGCACAAGGGCAGATGGCATGGCTTACTCTTTTGGCTAGGTGTAGTTCGGATAGTCCTCCTCCGGCTAGCATGCAAATGAATAGATGATGATGCGGGCTAGTGGTTGGGGTATGCAAGTTAGGACTGATTGAATTTGTAGCACGGGTAGACGCGTAGGATAGTAACTACTCTTTTCCGGATACTGCACGAGACGAACAGTTCAATCCATGGGAGCAGTTGAGGGAGCTAGCCAGGCAGGAGTGGGAGAGCTTGGGCAGTCTTAGTGAGTAGCTTGGCTTGCTGTCAGCATCTCGGAATTCAAAGAAAGGTTCAGACGGCTGAGTGCAACCAAGAACTTTTTCATTCCAAGGCATTGTTGATAGAAGGAATTAGCCTATTCGCAACTTCCTTTGGCGGGTACAATAACCTTCCTTGATCCCTTTGGAAATTCCCAACACTTCTCACCTCCGCTCCCTCAAAAGAGAAAGAGAGAAACTGTGAAACTAAGGTGATTTCTTACTCATTCCCTTTCCCTCGGGATGTGAACTGAGATTAGGTAGTGGTAGTGGTTACAGCGAGAGTCCTAACTCATTCCCTCGTTGCTCACAATCTGACTTATCCTAGGTAGGTTACTGGTATTCCACGGGTTTTTGTTGGTTCATTTTCCCTCTTTAATTGAAGAACTCAAGAACCGGTAAAGAAGAAGCGATGGACCTTCCTTTATACGTGTTTCGAATTACTCAAGACCAGCAGGGCATCCATATTTCTCCTCTTGGGAAATTTCCCTAGGTCAACCTTTGCTTCACAGGGTAAGACCAGGAATAACAGATGCCGGTCTGCTTTCTCTGTTCTACAACCCACCCATAAGGGTATAGGGAATGATGGGTGGGGCACCAATCACTAGGGATTGCCCATAGAAGGGTTTCCAGGTACTGATGATCTAGGCCATTCCTTTAAGCTGGGAATCGTGGATTGGTCATACGAGATCCTAGAAAAAAGGATTTAAGAATACTAGGGCTAGGAAGAGATTAGCGATGCCTGTCTATCATTGCCCTGTTTGAGGATCAGATCCTCGTGACCCCATGGCCGATTGTGGGTTAATCCACCCCAAGTTCAAAGCGAACCTGGAAGGAAATGAGAGGGAAGAACCCATTTCCAGCACGAGCCAATCCGATAACGGAGAATGAGATCCTTTGAGCCCGGTGGTAAGGTCCAGTTATTTACACAGCCTTACACCACAAGGCTATACAACCTAGAGTTGCTTGATGCAGTGCCTTATGGTTGAACTTGCTCCACAAAGTCCCAGGAAACATTGATTTGGTTGATTTAGATGGAACCCGGACGGATCGACCTCTTGTCCTTCTTTCCGGGGCTTTCGTCTTTTTTCCTTTCCGGTTGGTCCTCCTTTGGCTTGTCCATAGAAGGTGCAAGCATCCCGGTCGTTGTAGAGTAAACCGGATTTCCAGCTCTGTATGGGTTAACCAGGACGGAGAAAATCAAACCCGAACATGGAATGAAATCGTCTTTGATAATCTTTAAATTCAAAGAAAGATGGCCATAGGTTCGAATCACATAGCCTCAGTGTAATGAAGGATAACCCAGCCAAGATAGAGGGACGAGGCCAATAAGAAGGCAGAAGTTTCATACAAAGGTGCCTTTAACTGGCTAGGAAATGTGCTTCCTCTGGCTTCAAATCCCTGATGATGATGAACTATACCATAGGGATGAGGACAAGCGAAGGAGCTGATAGGTGGAGGAGGTTTCCATTTCAGAGCTTCCGAGACGCTTCAGCAGCTTCCGAAAAAAAAGCCTTATTCCCTTTTGACGTATACTTTTCAGAACTGGGAGCAGTAATTGAATCAATCCTTCTTTTTTATAATGATAAGAGGGGTATGAAAACTTCCTCATCAATCCCGAAGGTTTGCTACTTCCTTTATTTGAAGCAAGTCTTACTCACCCTGGAGAAGCGTCCTCTTTTTTTATATAGTTGCAGATTTTACCCCAAACACTCGCCTCATCTTCACTGCTTAAGAAAAACTGGAAGGATTTGCCCCTAAACGGATAACTGTAAGGGACCTACAAACCCAAGCACAGGCCATAGACTTTCTCAGGCAGCGTATATTGACTTCTTCCTTTGCCATCACTTTCCCTATCAGACTTCGAGCCACTTCATCTATGCCATCAAACTCTTCAAAATCAGCCTTCCTTGACTACTTGTCTTTCTTCTACTAGTTCGGATGGAACCCCTGATCAGGCGGGTGGCCTAGCTAACCCCTTTCTTCGTGCTTTTACGAAAGATCGCTTCGCTTGCCATTGAACGGATCACAGGAAATCACCCAGCAGATAGAATCCGGAAAGAGCCAAGACAAAGATACTACAGCAGCATTGCACACATTAAGACACCTACGGTTTAGAGAATGACCAGGTCTTACACACCTAAACAAGAAAGAAAGACATAAAAGAAATGCCTAACATGGCACTCCCGTGGCAGCTCTGAGAAAGATAGGAGTGAGAGTGTCTCTTGAGTAGAGTAGACTTCCCCTCAGCCTCTAAACTCATGCACAAAAGAGAGTTGATCGCCTTTAAAGTAAGAGTTTTTCTCATTTCTTTAAGATAAGTAAGTTAGAAAGCCGATTCCTGTCCTTTTCTTATATTAGCGAAAACTCTTCTTTCCTAAAATCTTTCAGTTTCTTTATAGTTTAAAATTGTTATCCAGGAAAACGGCTTTTTTTGGTAGAATATGCAATATGGGGGTCAAAACTAGCGATTTCAGCATTATCAACGACAAAATGCAAGAAAGAACTAATGCTTACGCCCTGCTCTCGCTACTCTTATGTTGATTACCGAGACAAGGAAGAAAGATATGTTGGAATCGGATAACTATCAACAATAAAGAAATGATTCCACTTTTGCAGCCTTTCCAGTTCTTTATCCTTCACATTTCTTTACGGCTCGAGGGGAGAGAATAGAAGCAAGCATTTCCCGTTCAGTCGGTAATGAATCAATACGCAGGGCTACTCTCTTCCATGGGAAAGGCAAGTATTGGCTCATATTGGTTGGGTTTGCTCTTTCCATAGGCTACTTTCCAGAAGATCCTCAAGGTAGATATGCTTTTCTTCTCAGAAAAGACCATCCTTTTTGGGGCTATTAGGTTACAAAGATGTCTGTCGACTTTTCTCTAGCTGAGAGAGATGGTAGGCTCGTAAAGGCATGAAGTGAGCCGGCTGCTAAGCAGGCTTTCATCAAGATGATAAGGGACGAAGTGACTCGACCAACGGGAGAGGAGATGAATAGGGCGATTCGAGCGATCTTCCCTTTCGACGTAGCGCGTAACACTTGCTGGGGCGGCGCTTCCCTACAACCCAGATTCTTCGTCGGTAGAATAGATTGATTCGAGGAGTACTGATGATATTCTTGAAGTCATCTCACCCGGGAGGGAACGGTTGTACTAGAAGGGCTTACGATACCGATAAGAGTAAGACAAGAGCGACTTCTTTTTCGGTCACTGGTCTAGTTCCAGCAGGGGTAGGACAGGAGTACCAGTAAGCAAAAGGACTTCTTTGGGAACTCCATTGACATGCTTACACTACCGGGAGTTTCTTGCGCTTGAAGGGGTAAAGGGATTTCGGGGCTATCCCCTTCTAATTCATGATACATTCAGCCCTCTATCCATTGGGATGCTCATAAGAACCTCCGTTTTACCTTCACAGATTCCTATTCTATTCGCTAGAAAGTGAAAGGGTCCTTTAGCATTCCGAGTGATTTCAAAAGACTTTGCTTTATTAGAAAGAACTTATAGTAAGATATCCGTAAACCACTGATATGCCTCACTTTCAAAGCGGAAACTCTTGTAATGGAAGGCTGTTGCAGTAACTAAAACATCTTTGACTTCTTTTGTTAGGAAGACTAGCGGATTATCGAAATGAAAGTACCACTATTTGGCACAGGGTTGATAGAATAGCCAGCCAGCCAACCTGTAAGCTAGTAGTTTGGTTGATAAAGAGAAGGAAACCGGCCTATAAACCAGTCAAAGACTACCGGTTTAGTTATAAATTAGACATGGAAGTACGCTCGCTGCTTCATCAAAGAGAGGTGTCAGCTTAATCCATTGCCGGAAATCCTTCCTGCTGTCTGCGCTTTCCACTGTAATCTAACCCATCTTTATGCCTACTTACTCTGTAGGAAGTCTCATAGAATCATAGTTGAAAGTACTGATACTACATAGTAATGGATCTTTGTCCTAAAGGGAGAAATCCGTTAGGTTCTTAGTAGCAGTGGGTATTGGTACTTCCAACGAAGTCAACTTAGATAAGGTTCTAGCTATGGTATCCTCTCTTTAAAGTCGAAATCAGGATGTATTAATTCTTTCTATTTGAGTTGCCCCTTTCCTCTCTTTCCCTTTGATCACCGACCCTGACTTTCAATCTTGGCCCTGTGATCCTTCCCCCTCCCCCCTTCCCGTGGTTGAGAACCCTTGCCTTTCTTACTAGATTTCCTGTTGATGGGGAAGGCTTGGCAAAGAAGCTTGTGTCGGAAGAGAAGTGGAAAACTAAGCTGTTCGGGCTTAACTTGAACCTGATTGCCCTAGTAGGAGTCAGAATAAGGTTGAGGCTTGTCTTCAAGAACTGACATCTCGGATCTTGCCATTGCCAGGAGCATGGATGCCGAGAATGCCCTCAGTCTATGTCTGTCTATATAGATAGGCTTTAAGAAAAAAAAAGGCAGCCGTAAGCCAAAAAGAAAGGCTTTTAAGGATCTTCGACTGCTTATAAATAAGCTAATAACAGATCTTTTGCGTCTTTCGAGATGACTCCCTTATTTCCTCCTTAGGAGCTAATCTCTTCTTGACTTGAAAGCCTTCTTCCCGGATTCCTCAACCTAGGATAGATCAATTGACTGTGTAAGCTCTCTAAGGTAGCTATCTATCTTTAATGAGGTTCCTAGTGAAGTCATTCTAATCTTCCCATGGTTCTAACCGGACGCTTATACTAGTGACATTCTATCATCCTGTCTCACTATATCAAGATTAGTAATACCTTTCATCCTAGTTGTTCTCTTTCCTCTAGGCTAGAGAATATCTTCTTTCTAGATGTATTTCTTACTTAAAGCACTGGGAGAGAAAAAAGGACTGTAAGCATCTAGTTTGTGATAGCTTCCAATTGAAGTACCAGCCCCAGGGTTTAGACTATCAGTGCTTTGAGTGTCATCTCATCTGCCCTCCTCTAATCTTCTGTTTCTTCGAGCTGTACCAAAAAAAGAAGTTTCAGGGATGAAATTTGTGATATTACTTATTCTTACTTAACGAGTTACTTACTCAATAGATCATCTAGTATCAAGAAGAAAATCTTTATTACCTTTTGTATTTGTAGTTAAGATAGTCTAAGATTTCAAGAGCCAGGGATAGTAGGACTAAAGTAAAGCAAGCAAGGCCTAAAAGGCAAGGTGCTCAGGTAAAGGCTAAGCTTAGTTGGATGAGTCCCTACAACTTATTTAATGAAAAATTTTCTTAGCAACGAATACGTTTTGAACCCTTTCGAGTGAGAGCTTAGGGATATGATTCCCAGAGAGAATTTCAATCTGAAGAAGGCAACTCATCTCCTTAGCAAGAAAGCGCTTTAATCCATTAATAAAGCACTACTGACTGATTATACAGTCTGTTTTTCAAGGTAACTCGAAATATCGTAAGAGAAGAAGATGCCCAAAATTCCCATGTCTTTCTTGGTTGGACCAACCGGCGAAATCAGTCTTCCTGAATTGGAAGAGCAAGAACAAGTCTCTCCATTTTTTTGGGGGAGCAGAGCAGTCAAAGAATGAAACAGATCAAATGATTGTTCTAGAATGGCTATTTCTCACAATTGCTCCTTGTGATGCAGCGGAACCACGGCAATTAGGATCTCAAGACGCAGCAACACCTATGATGCAAGGAATAATAGACTTACATCACGATATCTTTTTCTTCCTCATTCTTATTTTGGTTTTCGTCTCACGGATCTTGGTTCGCGCTTTATGGCATTTCCAAAAAGAAAGCCGGTCGGTTGGAGTTGGATTGAACCCAAGGGGTTGGTTCATTCTTCTTATTTTGTTCCTCTTAAGTGTCTTTTACCTTCTTTGTTTGAAGGCAGGGGTTCTCCCCTTCTTTTATGCTGGCCTCTACAAAGGGGGTGTCTCCCTGGGGGGGCGCGCTGTCTCTTCCTTTTTGATCAACAAAGGTCTATCGGGGGCCTTCGCTTTTTGCATTACTTTTTCGCTAAAGCTTTTAGTAGGAAGCTCCGTTGTCATGCAAATGGACTCGTCCGGTTCTGAGGGTTGGTGGGCTTATTTCCAATCAACGGAAAGCCCATCGACCAATTCTGGATCAGAAGGGGCCGTGCCTCACGGTAATCATGCTTCCGTTTCCACGGAGGGGGCAGCTAGTCCCGGGCGCCCCGACCCTGATGATCCTAACACGGATCCTATCCTAAACCAAAAGAAGGAAGAGTTAAAAGCTTTAATAAAAGACCAACTCGTTCACTTTACCGAGAGGGGGTGGAAAAGGTGGCAATTCTCCTCGAACCATGACCACTATAAAGAAAGCGCCTCTATCATTGTCAGGGACTTGGACCTGGAAGATAGGGTCGCGGAATACGAGGAATTTATTGCCGCTTGCCGCGCTGATCCTTCACTTTTGAAACCCCTTTTTAAAGATTTTAAATAATTGTGGGTGACTTTTCTTTATCCCTTTCTTTCCGTTGGTCAACAACCAACAAAAGTTCTCGTTTAGTTCTTCACTACTCGTACAGGAAGGCCTCTCTTTCTGTATGGGGGGAATCCTTTATTCTCAATCAAGATGCCTCAACTGGATAAATTCACTTATTTCACACAATTCTTCTGGTCATGCCTTTTCCTCTTTACTTTCTATATTGCCATATGCAATGATGGAGATGGACTACTAGGGATCAGCAGAATTCTAAAACTACGTAACCAACTGCTTTCACACCGTACGAACAACATCCGGAGCAAGGACCCCAACAGTTTGGAAGATATCTTGAGAAAAGGTTTTAGCACCGGTCTATCCTATATGTACTCCAGTTTATTCGAAGTCTCCCAATGGTGTAAGGCCGTCGACTTCTTGGGAAAAAGGAGGAAGATCACTTTGATCTCTTGTTTCGGAGAAATCAGTGGCTCACGAGGAATGGAAAGGAACATATTATATTTGATCTCGAAGTCCTCATATAGCACTTCTTCCAATCCTGGATGGGGGATCACTTGTAGGAATGACATAATGCTAATCCATGTTCCACACGGCCAAGGAAGCATCGGTTTTTAATCTCATTATGACTTGGTCGTTCAGAAGAGATTCTTTCTCGATCAGAATAGTGGAATGGAAGGCACTACAAGAAAGATATACTCCTTTTCAAATCGCCCCACGAAGACAGACGTTCAGAAAGGTTCTCGAGATTCTCAATCGCTCTTTTTTTAGTGGGGAGGAATAGTACGGGAAGGGAGCGGGACCAAGCCGAGCCACTAGTAGAGTAAGCCCTTCCCACGTGTCAAAATGAATTGCAGCCTCAACCAGAGAGATCAACCTGCGCCTTTGATGTTAGGCCCCGGCGGAAAGTTTTCCGAAACCGAACTGAATGGAATTGTTACTTTCCAAAAATGCTTTCTGAAAAGAAAGAAGGTCCATTTTCCCACGTAGTTCGTCGGTCAAACCAACAATTCTCTTCTCAAAGTAATAGGGAGATCCTTTTCTAGTTAGACTTCTTGCAATGAAAGAACCATCCCTTCCTATTTGTTTGTCCTGTCAGATAGAAAGAGAGACCCCAAAGAGCCTTCTTTACCACTTTAGGGGGCGGGGGTGAAGGGGGGGTTTACATGCAACCGAGGCAAAGTTGTTTATGATTGAATCTCAGAGGCACTCTTATCATTTGGTAGATCCAAGTCCATGGCCTATTTCGGGTTCACTCGGAGCTTTGGCAACCACCGTAGGAGGTG